GATTGAGTATTTCCTAAGAATTGACTTAGTGAAATCTCATACTTCTTATATCAGAAAAAGGAATGACTCATCTGGTTTAGGATGTATCTCAGATAATGAATCGGATCGGATCAATATCAATCCATTTTTATCTATTCATTCGAAGGCAAAAATTCAACAATCACGTAGCCAAAATCAAGGAACTATTCGTATGTTGTTGAATAGAAATAAGGAATGCCGATCTTTGATGATTTTGTCATCATCTAATTGTTTTCAAATGAGACCATTCAACAACGTAAAATATCACAATGGGATAGGGATAAGAAAAGGAATTAAGAAATTTAAAAAAGATTCTAGGATTCCAATTAAGAATTCGTTAGGCCCTTTAGGAATAGCCCTTCAAATTGCAAATCTTTATTCATTTTACCGTTCAATAACTCATAATCAGATCTCAATGAATAAAGATTTGCAACTTGACAAATTCAAGGAAACTTTTCAAGTAATTAAATATTATTTAATGGACGAAAATGAGAAGATTTTGAAACCCGATCTATACAGTAACATCGTTTTAAATCCATTCCATTTGAATTGGTATTTTCTCCATCATAATTATTGTGAAAAAACGTTTACAATAATTAGTCTTGGACAATTTATTTGTGAAAATATATGCATAGCTCAAACGAAAAATGGACCACACCTAAAACTAAAATCGGGTCAAGTTCTAACTGTTCAAACGGATTCTGTAATAATAAGATCGGCTAACCCTTATTTGGCAACTCCAGGAGCAACCATTCATGGCCATTATGGAGAAATCCTTTATGAAGGAGATATCTTCGTTACATTTATATATGAAAAATCGAGATCAGGTGATATAACACAAGGTCTTCCAAAAGTGGAACAGATATTAGAAATACGTTCGATTGATTCAATATCGATGAATCTAGAAAAAAGAATTGATGCTTGGAACGAGTGTATAACAAGAATTCTCGGCATTCCTTGGGGATTCTTGATTGGTACTGAGCTAACTATCGCGCAAAGTCGTATTTCTTTGGTTAATAAAATCCAAAAGGTTTATCGATCCCAGGGAGTACACATCCATAATAGACATATAGAGATTATTGTGCGTCAAATAACATCCAAAGTCTTGGTTTCAGAAGATGGAATGTCTAATGTCTTTTTACCTGGCGAACTAATTGGATTGTTGCGAGCCGAACGAACGGGGCGTGCCTTGGAAGAAGCGATTTGTTACCGAGCTTTATTATTGGGAATAACAAAAACATCTCTGAATACTCAAAGTTTCATATCCGAAGCGAGTTTTCAAGAAACTGCTAGAGTTTTAGCAAAAGCCGCTCTTCGGGGGCGTATCGATTGGTTGAAAGGTCTTAAAGAGAATGTTGTTTTAGGGGGAATGATACCCGTCGGTACCGGATTCAAAAGAATAATGCACCGTTCGCGGTCAAGGCAACATAACAAGATTACCTTGGAAAAAAAAAAGAATTTGTTCGAAGTAGAAATTAGAAATCTTTTGTTCCATCACAAAAAAATTCTTTGATTTTTTTCATTTCAAAGAATTTATGTGATACATTAGAAATCTAGGATTTAATGCTTCCTAAAAGCAGATTAGATTCATCCCTTTAAATTCATTTGATTTGGTAATAAAGTAAGTATAACAAAGAAGTATAAGAAATAATAAAATCATAATAAATAGAAAAAAATGAATGGCCTGATTATGTATTAATGGCCAATCTTCAATAAAAGAGAAGGTTCCCTCGGAACAATTATTTATTTCTATTTCAGGATACCTGGTTTCTTTTTTTTTCAATCTTTTTTTTTTTTAAAAAGTGTGGGGATAAATGACAAAAAGATATTGGAACATAACTTTTGAAGAGATGATGGAAGCAGGAGTTCATTTTGGCCATGATACTAGGAAATGGAATCCTCGAATGGCACCTTATATATCCGCAAAGCGTAAAGGTATTCATATTACAAATCTTACTCGAACTGCTCGTTTTTTATCAGAAGCTTGTGATTTGGTTTTTGATGCAGCAAGCAGAGGAAAACAATTCTTAATTGTTGGTACCAAAAAAAAAGCAGCCGATTCAGTAACACGGGCTGCAATAAGAGCTCGATGTCATTATGTTAATAAAAAATGGCTCGGTGGTATGTTAACGAATTGGTATACTACCGAAACGAGACTTCGTAAGTTCAGGGACTTGAGAACGGAGCAAAAGACGGGGAAACTCAACCGTCTTCCAAAAAGAGATGCCGCTATGTTGAAGAGACAATTATCTCATTTGGAAACATATCTGGGCGGCATAAAATATATGACGGGGTTACCCGATATTGTAATAATCGTTGATCAGCAAGAAGAATATACGGCTCTTCGAGAATGTATCACTTTGGGAATTCCAACGATTTGTTTAATCGATACAAATTGTGACCCAGATCTCGCAGATATTTCGATTCCAGCTAATGATGATGCTATAGCTTCAATCCGATTCATTCTTAACAAATTGGTATTTGCGATTTGTGAGGGTCGTTCTAGCTATATACAAGATTATTGATTAATAATAAGATAAATAAATTTTTAGATTTTTTTTGGGGGGGTTCATAGATTTATGTAATCGGTTATTATACCATTACAAAATTGTGCAAAAAGAAAAAAAAAAGATAAAAAGAACAAACAGAAATATTATGTGATGAGTAGGTATTCAAAATAGAAAATGAAAGTAAAAAAGGAAATGGTTGAATCAAAATAATTCCCTTTCAAGTTATATTTTTTTTATTTTAGAGGGCAGGGCAATATGAATGTTCTATTATGTTCCATGAACACATTAAACAGATTATACGATATATCTGCTGTGGAAGTAGGTCAACATTTCTATTGGCAAATAGGGGATTTTCAAGTGCATGCTCAAGTACTTATTACCTCTTGGGTTGTAATTGCTATCTTATTAGTTTCAACCATTCTAGTTGTTCGAAATCCGCAAACTATTCCTACTTCCGGTCAGAATTTCTTTGAATATGTCCTTGAATTCATTCGAGACGTGAGTAAAACTCAGATTGGAGAAGAATATGGTCCGTGGGTTCCTTTTATTGGAACTCTGTTTCTATTTATTTTTGTTTCGAATTGGTCAGGGGCTCTTTTGCCTTGGAAAATCATAAAGTTACCTCATGGAGAATTAGCTGCACCCACAAATGATATAAATACTACTGTTGCATTAGCTTTACTTACGTCAGTAGCATATTTCTATGCGGGTATTTCAAAAAAGGGATTGGCTTATTTTGGTAAATATATCCAACCAACTCCAATCCTTTTACCGATTAACATCTTAGAAGATTTCACAAAACCCTTATCGCTTAGTTTTCGACTTTTCGGAAATATATTAGCTGATGAATTAGTAGTTGTTGTTCTTGTTTCGTTAGTACCTTTAGTAGTTCCTATACCTGTTATGTTCCTTGGATTATTTACAAGCGGTATTCAAGCTCTTATTTTTGCTACTTTAGCTGCGGCTTATATAGGTGAATCCATGGAAGGACATCATTGACTAGTTATCGAAATAGTCTTTTTTTTTAGTTTAGCCCTTCACAAAGTATGTGCGGCTCACGATAATCTAATTAAGGAACATCAATAAAAAAATAGAAAGAAATCTTGAAAAATTTAAATAAAAATCAAAAGGATTATCCACAACCCCCCCCAAAAAGATGCAAGAAGGATAAGGTATAAATAAAATAACTATATGATTTAGTGTAAGATAATAATAAAACTGAAAAAATTACCAGGAATTGTAAAAAAATAAAGGGTAGGGTGAGAGGGTCGAACTAGGTGTATATCTAATCTAATCGCTATAAGACAACTCTTTCTTTTTTGGAGGTTTCAAAGAATGATTCTTGAATCCGATTGAATCTAAGACACAACTAATTGGTTTACGGTATGGAAGAAACACATGTATATGTCATATTAGATATTCACTAGTTATATATGACTATATATCTAAATTTGTCCTGCGACTACTCTAAATTTAGATGGGATTCAAAAAACAAAGCCCTTCCCTTTCATCTGTTGTAATTGTGAATTGAATTATGGAATGACTAAAAAAATGAAATAAAGAAAAAGAAAGAACGAAGAATTTCAAGAAAGTTTCGAAAATTTAAGATAAGAACAAAAATGGTATGTATTTACAAAAAACTACATGGGTAGAAACAAAAAAAAAAATCGAAGTAATTCAGTTTGAAATTTTGAATTACACTTCGACTAGATAAAGATAAATAGGAAGAATGAAATAAGAAATTCATAATTTCTTGGTTGATTATATTATTAACTATTTTTTTCTTTATTTTATTTGGAATAGGAGAAACTTATCATGAATCCAATTATTTCTGCTGCTTCTGTTATTGCTGCTGGGTTGGCCGTCGGGCTTGCTTCTATTGGACCTGGAGTTGGTCAAGGCACAGCTGCAGGGCAAGCTGTAGAAGGGATTGCGAGACAACCGGAAGCAGAGGACAAAATACGGGGTACTTTATTACTTAGTCTGGCTTTTATGGAAGCTTTAACTATTTATGGGCTGGTTGTAGCATTAGCGCTTTTATTTGCGAATCCTTTTGTTTAATCTTTTTTAAAAAATAGAAAAAGAAAAATACATATTCTTTGGACTTTCTTTGCTGCTCTTGCTTTTTTTTTTTGAAATTCTCTTAAGATTTCACCCCTACAATCTTTTCTTCATTCGGACAAGAACACGGGGGGCAGATTTATGGGGTGAGGGATTAACATACTGATTCGCCTTCTTCCTTCCCTTTTTTTATTTAGAAAGTTTTTAGAAAGTGTTGAAAACAACTAGAAATTTTGCAATTGACATAAGAACTAGTATCGAATTCTAATAAGTCTCATTCTTATGGGGAATCTTTCAATTGACTAACCAATTCAAAAGATAGAATATATTTATTCAAAAATATATTCTATCTTCTCTAATATTATAATTATAGAATCTTCTTCTTAATTAATATTCTGACTAATACTAAGA